AACAAAAGATTCGCAGCAAAGAGATATTTCATCTAGCAGGAAATCTCGATTTTTGAGTCCAAGAAATAGGATCAAACAAAGTGCGTGACATAGTAATGAATAGGGCTTGTATTTATTAAATGTGCGTAGATAGCTATCTATTTATACGTTTCTATAGATATGTTAGATATGTTTCCTCCTTCATTTTTATTGCGGGTGGATTCGAGACCGCACATACCGCACTATAGCTAAATTGTTATTTTCTAATCAATTTGCTATTCAAGGAAAAATGGAAGCACGGCAATTTACTGAGAATTTGCTATCGGGATCATATCATATAGGGGGAAGATGGGCGATTAGCTATTTGTATAAGCATTTCTGCTCTGGGGTTTCCATCGACTTTTAGTTGCAAACAGAATGGAAATTGGTTTATTGAAAAGAATTAATACGGGTTAGTTTAGTTAACGATCAATATATCAATTTATCTATTATTAGTATTCTATTATATATTATTAGTATTCTATTATATTAGTATTCTATTATATATATTATTATATAATAGAATAGGTAATAGAATAGGGATTCTAAAATAGGGATTAGGAATCTCAAATTTTCAATTCAAATACAAGAATCATTCATCAATTTCAAGTTCCATTTCATAGTTAATGGTTCCAATTTGCCCCGAATTATGACTTTGGTGACGGAAAAATCACATTCAGTTTTTTTTTCAATATCAAAAGGAAAAGTTTTTGGATATTTATGTTTTGAGATACTATCCATATAAACATATAACCAAAGGAATGGACCCAATCCAAAAAACGATGGGTTTATTTCGGGCAAGGGATTAAAGAAAATGGGATTCAAAATGAAAAATCCAAGTGAAATAAAAAAGAAAGAAATTAAGTAATCCCACATCCCATCCAAAGAAAGAGAGACTATTCTCATCTATTTCGTAAGGTATTATTTTGGTTTGGCGACATGGCCGAGCGGTAAGGCGGGGGACTGCAAATCCTTTTTCCCCAGTTCAAATCCGGGTGTCGCCTGATCAACAAAAAGGAGAAAATCTTGTATTTGATTTGGCTGATATAACTCGATTAGTTTTTCTCCAGCAGAAGCAAACGTAGGAAAGGCCTTTGGATACTTGCTTGATTCTAAACATCTGGAAGTTCCCTTTTCTAAACAGAAAGTGCTAGAAATGCTTGCCTTTAGGATTCTGGGTAAGATTCCCCGAAAGATTCGAGTAGTGGAATGAAAAAAATTTCATATAAGGATTTCCTGATTCCATTCCACTACGTAATGGGGTGTTTCATTACTGGTTCTTGAATTCAATTCGATAGCCTGATGGAAAATTGACTTTTTTTGATAGATAAGATGCGCTACACCTAGAAAAAATGCAAAAAGAAAGAATGAATTGAATTTCTTTTCAATAAACCAAAATCAAGAATGAATAAGTGATCCTCGGGTTGATCCCGGAGATAAATATTAGACAGTAATGATTCGATGAAACGGGAAACAGAGGGATGGAGTAGATCGTTATCTACCCCTGAATCTAAATTCATTTTTAGGGCTTTTCCCGAATTTTTTACCTAATACCTAACCTAACTAAAATAGATCAAATAAAAGACAAGAAAAGAAAGAATAGCTTTTCTACATCTTATCTTAAGATTCAGCGGATTCCCCCTGATATTTTCAAACGTGTGACTGCGTATTTTTTTATGCTTACCCCCTTACGATTCCACTATAAAAAGAGTATCGCTTGTTGGAAGCGGATTTATTGGAGCCTTTCATCAACGGCGTTAGGTCATAATTCCCTTTTTTTTGACTATGCGCCATTGATCCCACTATTATTAGTGAACACTAGTGGAATATCCTTCATAGAGACAGGAGACATAATTTACATGGATATAGTAAGTCTTGCTTGGGCTGCTTTAATGGTCGTCTTTACTTTTTCTCTGTCCCTCGTAGTATGGGGGCGAAGTGGACTTTAAAGGCACTACTAATTGATTGACGTGAAGAATCAAGCTGTATGGATTGTTTTATAGACACACTTTTTGATTTTAAAAAGCCCTTCTTTTTTTTTGATGTATATATATTTTATGTATACATAAAATATAAAGATATAAAGTATATAATATACAACTTCTTCCATTACAATAAGCATAATTGGTAGTATGCTAGCTAGTATGCTAGCTAGTATGGTAGAAAGGTGCTTTCTACCATACTATCGGATCTCATATAATAGTATCCCGCTAATTCGCATTCCACTTACGACGCAAAATTCCAATTAATCCTTTTGATTTCTTCGATTTCTTCAATAGGTGCCTCAAAAAAACAATCAAGTTTCATTCAACTTAATCACTTTGACTCACGGTTTTTACATATATTATAAGTAAAAAGGCAGTAGGAACTAGAATGAAGAGTGCAGTAGCAATAAATGCGAGAATATTGACTTCCATAATCTCAGTGTTTTTTATTTTTCATTTTTATTAGGCAATAATTCGGGATTTAATCCCTTAGAGGTGAGCAAATTTTCACCCCGAAAATTCAATGGGCTGAATTCAACCTCGATGATATTGAATCAGATCAATATCATGAATAAAATATCTGAGCTATCAAATCAATTCATCGTTTAAAATGGAATAGTATACCACAGGAAGATCGTTTTTTTAGCCATACCAAATTCAAAATCGGATTCATGATCCAATTCACATGATTCAATTCAATCGACTTCCTTTCTCTTTTGGATTCTTTTTTATTTTTTTCTTATTTTATTTCTCCTTCTTTCTTGTTTTTCTATAAATTAGACCCCATTCCTTGTAGAGTCATCTGATGAATCTGATGAAGTAGTATTTGAATACTCTTTACGTTTCATTTCCGTTGGTTACAAACAAATCAACTCAAACGAACAATAGAAGCTAAATAAAAAAGAAGAAGGAGTTAACTACTTTTTTTAATGATCTAATTTGCGTGGAAAACAAATCAAACAAGTATCCTAAAAAAGTCCTAGTATTATTATAATACTATTATACTACTACTAAGATATAAAAAAGATTGAATATTTTAGCAACGTTCACTATGTATAGTCTGTCTTCGACAGCACTTCTCTTAAAAAAAAAAATGCATTCTCTCTAAAAAGAGTTTGGATCCTTTTTTTCATGTTATTGGCTTTTATTTGATTGATTTTATTCCGTCGGGACTGACGGGGCTCGAACCCGCAGCTTCCGCCTTGACAGGGCGGTGCTCTAACCAATTGAACTACAATCCCCATGAAATCAAGCTATCGAGTATACATATATATTTATACTTGCATTGAAACTAAACGATTTCAATTTTGAAAATCGTAAATTGAGATTAGAGTTCTTAGCAAAATAGGAATTTTTGCTAACAAAAAAATGGAACAGAACAATTCAAGCGGTAAGGATATATCCGAACTTTTTTTATTCGTTAATATCCGTCATTTTTGACGAACAAAGAAAAAGTCTATATCATTTCATGGCGGATCAGGGAATTCTTGGGCCGAGCTGGATTTGAACCAGCGTAGACATATTGCCAACGAATTTACAGTCCGCCCCCATTAACCGCTCGGGCATCGACCCAGGAAGAAGCCATTCTAGGCTTAGTTAGAAGCCTAGATCAACTTCTTTTCGTAGTACCCTACCCCCAGGGGAAGTCGAATCCCCGCCGCCTCCTTGAAAGAGAGATGTCCTGAACCACTAGACGATGGGGGCATACTTGCCCAACCGCCATCATATTATACGATACGATGATTATCATATGATAAGTTTTTTTATATTGTCAATATAACGGAAGAGTCTGATTAGACTCGAAAGGTCTTTCCCTCTTTCATATAATTTCATAAAATTTTTTGATTCATGATTTTTTTCCTAAAAAATTCATTCTAATCGACATCTAGAAATAGGAAATTCTTGATTCGATACTATAGAGAATAGAGTTTAAAAAAAAAAAAATAGAGTGTCTATATCTATATTTATTCATTATTCAATATTTATTCTTCATTAATTCACAAAAAAAGAAAAAAATCAAGATAAATCGAAATAAATAGAAGTAATATGAAGTCAGGATCCTTCTTTCAATAAAATTGAAATTTTTTTATTTAAGAATAAGCAAGGAAATTAACAAACAATATGAAATTGGGAAGGCGTGGATCAAGACAAGAAGTTCTCAAAATTTTTTCTTAAAGAATTTGTTTGATTCGGCGGACAAGTTGCACCTTTTTATCATATGATTCGATCAAATATCTTTCATATTTGTTCATTTTGAAGATCATATCAATCAAATTAATTATTGATTTATTAGAATATATATTTAATAGAATAGAAATAGAGAAGTCAATTTCAGTCTTGAAACAATTCATTCCAGTTTTATTTCTCAACCCGTATGTTCACCCTATACCCTAGAATAATATCTAAATAAATCCAATTTTTCGTTCTGGAATCAACCATATCCATTCTGAGTCTATTGCTGAGTCTAATGCATACATATTTATTACATAATAATAGATTTTTTAGATCTAATCTGATCTAATCTATATATATATTTTATATATATGACATGGAATCTTTATTTAGTATGTAATATTAATGAAATAGAATATATAATCTATATATATAAATTATACAAGATATCTCTATAGGAATAGATATATCTTGTATGCATATTAATAATTGATTCATGAATTGAGCCAAAGGAGCCCCTTTAACTCAGTGGTAGAGTAACGCCATGGTAAGGTGTAAGTCATCGGTTCAAATCCGATAAGGGGCTTTTTTCTTTCATCAAAAAACACCAGTATTTTTTAGACTCTATTCGAATAATATCTTCGAACGTAAAAATAGAGATATTTATAGCATTGGGTTATTCTTAACATTTGTCTATTAGATTAGAATGACTTAGAATAAGTAATAAGATAAGTCGTCTTTTGAATTACCAAATATTCCTGCCTATTTTCTATTTTCCCTCACAATCTATTCTAATCGAAAATAGAAAAATGAAAAAAAAGTAAG